TTTTTATTCTTTTAGAATAATTTAAAGTAACGGTACAGTATTTAAATAGAAATTTGATTATTAACAAAAAATATTTTTAAAATTAATTAAAATTTTATTTATTAATTAAATATTTTTGAAATAAAAATAAATTTAAAATAAAAAATAATATCTATTTATATTTTATATAGTTTAATATTAAAATTAAATTATATATATTAATATAAATATTTATAAATTTAAATTTATATAAGATTAAATAATTAACAGATTTTTAATATTCCAAATAGGTCTTATATGAATTGAAATTTTTGAATAACATAATTTATAAAGATTTAATTAATATATTAAACATTTATTCAATATATTATATATATATATATATGTATTTAAATAATTAATATATCTGTTAATATAAACGTTATAGAATAAAATATTTATAAAATAATATTAAATTTTTATATAAAATTTTTTAAAATTTAAAAAATTTAAAAAATTAAAAATTAAATTGAATATTTTTTATAAAATAATAAAATTTAGTAAAATTTAAATTAAGAATTCTAAATAGTATAATTTAAATCTTGCACTATTTTTAAATATTACTAAATTTTATTATTTAAATAAAATTTATAATAAAACTTAAAATTAAGGGATTTTAAATAAAATATTAATCTAATAATAAAATAAAAATTGATACAAAAAAAAAAAAAAATAAGGTAAATTAAGGGATTTTAGGTTTTATTAAGAATTTAATAAATCAATAATTTTCAAATAAAACCTAAAATTAAGGGATTTTAGGTTTTATTAAGAATTTAATAAATCAATAATTTTCAAATAAAACCTAAAATTAAGGGATTTTAGGTTTTATTAAGAATTTAAAAATTAATAATTTTTAAAAATAAATTTTAAAATCAATGATTTAAGATTTATTTTCTTTTAATTAAGGGAGGAATTGCACTTTTTTAAATTATTTAAATAAAATTTTTATGGTATAATTTATAATTACTTAAAAATATTATTTAAAGTAATAATTTATATAAATAATAATTTTAGATTTATTTTTTATTTAATTGTTTTAATAATAATTTTATTTTAATTATAAAATTTATTTTAAAATTTTTTTACATGTAATATTAAAATTGAAAATAATTTATTTAAAAAATAAATAATTAAAATTTTATTCGCAGTAATTAGTATTATACCATTAATAATATAGTTAGATATAGAAATTTTTTTTTGTATTGGTTAAATTTGTGCCAGCTACCGCGGTTACACAAATAATAAAAATAAATTTTATTAGTATTAGTTAAATTAATATTAAGTTTAAAATAAAATAAAATTTTTTAAGTGAAATTTTAAAATTTAATTTATTTTAAAAGAAAATAATTTTTAAGCTATGAAATTTTTAATAAAAACTAGGATTAGATACCCTATTATTTAAAAAGTTAAAATAAAATACTAAAATATTAATAGATAAATTCTTTAAATTTAAAAAATTTGGCGGTATTTTAGTCTATTCAGAGGAATTTGTACCATAATCGATAACCCCCGATTACCTTACTTAAATTAATTAATTTGTATATCGCCGTCTTCAGAATATCTTAAAAGAGAAAATAATTTTCTTAAATTAAAAATTTTAATTATGTCAGGTCAAGGTGCAGTTTATATTTAAGAGGTTATGAATTACAATATAATATACATAAATGAATAATTTTTAGAAATAAAAGTTTAAAAGTGGATTTGATAGTAAATTTTATTTATAAAAATAAATTGATTTTAGCTCTAAAATATGCACATATCGCCCGTCATTCTCATTATATTTTTTAAAATGAGACAAGTCGTAACATAGTAGATGTACTGGAAGGTGTATCTAGAAAAACAATTTAAAGCTTAATAAGTAAAGCATTTCGTTTACATTGAAAATAAAAATGTGCAAATCATTTTAAATTGAATTAATATTTATTTATTAATTTTTTTTGTTTAAATAATTTATTTTTAAAAATAATTTTAAATTTAAAAAGTTTAAGTATTGTATAAAGAAAAAATAATTTTTATAATAGTGTAATAGTATTGTATAAAAAAATTGAAATAATTTGAAAAATTTTTATTTAAAAAGAAAAATTTAATTTTTGTACCTTGTGTATCAGGGTTAATTAATAAAATTTTAAAATTTTAAATTTCTCGAGTTTAAGAGATCTAATAAATTAATTTAGTTATTGTAAAATAAATATTAAAAATAATTTATTAGAAATAAAACGTTATTCGTTCTTAAATATATCTAGTTTTTTAAGAAAAAAATTCAATTTTTACATAAATATTTATTAAATTTAATTTAATTAAATTAATGAAATTTTTATGTAAATATTTTAAGGGATGAGCTTTAAAATAAATAATTATATTTTAAAAATATTTTTTTAAAAAAATAGTCTTATAAATAGTCATTTTTAAAAATTATGTTATAATTTATTAAAAATAAAAAATATTTAATTAAAAATTAATTTTTTATTAAAATATTTATTTTAATTTTAAAAATAAAGAAATAATGATTAAATTAGTAAATACTAATATGTTTATTAAAATAAAAATCGAAAGGTTTATTTTAATTAATTCGACAAAATTAAATATTCACCTGTTTATCAAAAACATGTCTTTTTAGAAAATTTTTAAAAAGTCTAACCTGCCCACTGAAAAATTTTAAATTAAAGGGCCGCGGTATTTTGACCGTGCAAAGGTAGCATAATCATTAGTCTTTTAATTGAAGGCTCGTATGAATGGTTGAATGAAATATTTATTGTATCAAGAAAATTTATAATTGAATTTTATATTTTAATTAAAAAGTTAAAATTAAATTAAAAGACGAGAAGACCCTATAAATCTTTATAATTATTTATATTTTATTTATAAAGAAAATTTAAAATTTAATTTAAAAAATTATTTTATTGGGGTGATATTAAGATTTAATTAACTTTTAAAAATTTTAAACATTTATATATGATAAATTGATCCATTATTATGATTAAAAATTTAAGTTACTTTAGGGATAACAGCGTAATTTTTTTAGAGAGTTCATATCGATAAAAAAGATTGCGACCTCGATGTTGGACTAAGAATTATTTTAGGTGTAGAAGTTTAAAATTTAGGTCTGTTCGACCTTTAAATTCTTACATGATCTGAGTTCAGACCGGCGTAAGCCAGGTTGGTTTCTATCTTTAATTAATTAAAATATTTTAGTACGAAAGGACCAAATATTTAAATTTAAGATTTTTAAAAATGAAAAAAATTAATTAATTAAAATTGTTTTGGCAGATTAGTGCTATAAATTTAGAATTTATATATGTAAAATATTTAAAATTACAAACAATATTGATAATAATAGATTTATTTATACCGTTTATTAGTAGATTACTATTAATTATTTGTGTTATAGTTGGGGTTGCTTTTTTAACTTTAATAGAACGAAAAGTTTTAGGTTACATTCAAATTCGAAAAGGACCTAATAAAGTTGGGTTTTTAGGAATTCCTCAACCTTTTAGTGATGCAATTAAATTATTTACAAAAGAACAAACTTATCCTTTTGTTTCAAATTATTTAAGATATTATTTTTCTCCAATTATTTCCTTATTTTTAGCTCTTTTAGTTTGATCTTGTACACCATTTTTAATTAAAATGAATTCTTTTAATTTAGGTGTATTATTTTTTTTATGTTGCACAAGAATAGGAGTTTATAGAGTTATAATTGCAGGTTGATCATCAAATTCTAGTTATGCTTTATTAGGGGGTATTCGAGCAGTTGCGCAGACTATTTCATATGAAGTAAGTTTAGCTTTAATTTTATTATCTTTAATTTTTTTAATTGGTGATTATAATTTTTTATCTTTTAACATTTATCAAAAATATATATGATTTTTTTTTATATGTTTCCCTTTAAGATTAGTTTGATTTGCAACTTCTTTAGCTGAGACAAATCGGACTCCCTTTGATTTTGCTGAAGGAGAATCAGAATTAGTTTCAGGATTTAATGTAGAATATAGAAGAGGAGGGTTTGCTTTAATTTTTTTGGCTGAATATGCAAGAATTTTATTTATAAGAATATTATTTTGTATTATTTTTTTAGGGAGTGATATTTATTCTTTTTTATTTTTTATTAAACTAGCTATCATTTCATTTTTATTTATTTGGATACGTGGGACTTTACCTCGATTTCGGTACGATAAATTAATATATTTAGCTTGAAAAAGTTTTTTACCCTTTTCTTTAAATTATATTTTATTATTTATTGGGTTGAAAATTTTTTTAAGATATTAATTTTTATAGTTAACTTAAAAAAGTAATTTAAATTAATAGAATGATAAAATTCTTTCTTTTGTTTTCAAAACAAATGCTTATACAAGCTCATTAATCAATTCAAACTTAAAAATTAATTTAATTGATTATCTCATCATTTAATAATAATTGGGTGAATTAAAAAGTTTATAAAATAAAGAATTGTGAAAATTTGGCCCGCTATTACATAAGGGTCTTCGACAGGACGAGCCCCAATTCAGGTTAAGAGAATTACAATAACTAATAAAAATCAAAATAAAAATTGTCTAATTGGGTAGAATTGTGTTCCTCGAAATTTATTTAAATTAGTAAAAGGTAAAATAAAAAGAATTGCAATAGATATAACTAAGGCAATTACCCCTCCTAATTTATTAGGGATTGATCGTAGAATAGCATAAGCAAAAAGAAAATATCATTCTGGTTGAATATGAGGAGGAGTAACTAAAGGATTAGCAGGGATAAAATTATCAGGGTCTCCTAATCCATAGGGGGAAATTAAAGTTAAAAGAATTAAAATTATTAGTATAAAAATAAAACCAAAAATATCCTTAAAAGAGTAATAGGGGTGAAATGGAATTTTATCTCTGTTTCTATTTACACCTAAAGGGTTATTAGAACCTGTTTGATGTAAAAATAACAAATGAATTATTGTTAAAGCAATTACAATAAATGGAAATAAAAAATGAAAAGAATAGAATCGAGTTAGAGTAGCATTATCAACAGCAAATCCTCCTCAAAGTCATTGAACTAAATCTGTTCCAAGGTAAGGAATTGCTGAAAGTAAATTAGTAATTACTGTAGCTCCTCAAAAAGATATTTGTCCTCAAGGAAGTACATAACCTATAAATGCTGTTCCTATAACTAAAAAAAGAAGAATTACCCCTACAAATCAAGTTGGGGTGTAAGTAAATGATCCATAATACATTCCTCGTCCAATATGTAAATAAATACAAATAAAGAAAAAAGAAGCTCCGTTAGCGTGAAGAGTTCGTAAAAGTCATCCATAATTAACATCTCGACAAATATGATTTACAGAATTAAATGCTATTTCAATATCTGTTGTATAATGTATTGATAAAAAAAGACCTGTTATAATTTGAATAATTAAACATAATCCTAATAATGATCCAAAATTTCATCAAGCTGAAATATTAGAGGGGGCAGGTAGATCTACTAAGGCGTTATTTATAATTTTAAATAAAGGATGATTTAATCGTAATGGTTTGTTCATTATTTTAATTAATTTTAGGTCGTAATGGGCCCTTAAAAGTTTTAGTAATTTTTACTCTTACAATTAAAGTTAAAAATAAATAATTAATTACTAAAATTGTAATTAAATTAGTAGGATAATTAAATAATTTACTTAAAATTAGTGAATTTTCTTTAATTGTTCTCTTTCTTAAAGAATTTAATGCTTCTATCTCAAAATTAAAAATATTGTTAAATAAAATTAATTTATCTGATCAAATTATCAATAAAAATAAAATAAAAACTATAAAAATCAAAGAAAAAATAAAAATTTTTATAGAGAATTGAAATATTTCATTAGAAGCTAAAGAAGTAACATAAACAAATAAAACCAATATTCCTCCTAAAAAAATTAAAAATAAAATATAAGAGAATCAATAAGTTTTATTATAATAACCAGAAATTAAACAAATTAATAAAGTTTGTGATATTAAAATTAACCCTATTGCTAAGGGGTGTTTTATATTTATAAAAATTGTTCTTGTGATTATTCTTATAAAGGAAATAATAATTTGAAAAATGATAGGAAATAGTTTATAAAAAATATTAATTTTGGGTATTAATGATAAAGGGTTTCCTTTTTTCCTAAGTTTTAAAAAAAATAATTTTTATTTTTGATTTACAAGACCAATGTTTTTGTTAAACTATTAAAACAAATGTTAATAATTTTAAATTGAATTTTACCAATTTATTTATTTTTTAGAGGAAGAGTAGTTTTTATTTTAAGCCGAAAACATTTATTAGCGACATTATTGAGTTTAGAATTTATGGTATTGAGATTGTTTCTTTTTTTATTTATTTATTTAAATATATTTAATAATGAAGCTTATTTTAGTCTTATATTTCTTGTTTTTAGTGTTTGTGAGGGGGTGCTAGGGTTATCAATTTTAGTAGCCATAATTCGTACTCATGGAAATGATTATTTTAATTCATTTTCAATTTTACAATGTTAAAACTTTTATTTTTTTTGGGGTTTTTGATTCCGATATGTTTTAAAAAAAATAATTTTTGAATGGTCCAAAATTTTATATTTTTTGTATTTTTTTTAATAATTAGATTTAGTTTTATTAATAATTTTGAGTCTAGAATTAGTTATTTTTTAGGTATAGACATTATTTCTTATGGATTAATTTTATTAAGAATTTGGATTTGTGCTCTTATAGTTACTGCCAGAGAATCAATTTTTAATAAAAAAAATTATAGAGCTTTTTTTTTGTTTTTTATTATATTCTTATTAATTATGCTTTTTTTAACTTTTAGAGTTTATAATTTATTTTTATTTTATTTATTTTTTGAAAGTAGTTTAATCCCTACATTATTTTTAATTTTAGGTTGAGGATATCAACCTGAACGTTTACAAGCAGGGTTATATTTATTGTTTTACACTTTATTAGCTTCTATACCTTTATTAATTTCAGTTTTTTATTTAATAGTAGAATATAAGACCATAAATTTTTTTATTTTAACTAATTTCTTTATTTATTATAAATTATTTTATTTAACAATAATTTTTGCATTTCTTGTAAAAATACCTATATTTTTAGTTCATTTATGATTACCCAAAGCGCATGTTGAAGCCCCAGTTGCGGGGTCAATAATTTTAGCTGGAATTTTATTAAAATTAGGTGGGTATGGGTTAATTCGGGTTTTTCCTTTTTTGATATTTAATGGGGTGACTTTTAGTTATTGATGAATTTCAGTAAGTTTAATTGGAGGGACTTTGATTAGATTGGTCTGTTTACGTCAAACAGATTTAAAGGCTTTGATTGCTTATTCTTCTGTAACACATATAGGAATTGTTTTAGGAGGTTTAATAACTTATACTTTTTGAGGATTAAGAGGGGCTTACACTTTAATAATTGCACATGGTCTTTGTTCTTCTGGACTATTTTGTCTGGCAAATATGTCTTATGAACGTTCAAGAAGTCGAAGTTTATTAATTAATAAGGGTTTATTAAATTTTATACCTAGTTTAGCTTTATGATGATTTTTGTTGAGCTCAAGAAATATAGCAGCACCTCCTTCAATTAATTTATTAGGAGAAATTTGTCTTTTAAATAGTTTAGTTAGATGATCTTGAATAACTATATTAGCTTTATCTTTAGTCTCTTTTTTTAGAGCCGCATATACTTTGTATTTATACTCTTATAGTCAGCATGGGAAAGTATTTTCGTCAATATTTTCGTTTTCTTCAGGGTATGTTCGAGAATTTTTAGTGTTATTATTACATTGATTTCCATTAAATTTATTAATTTTAAAAAGAGAAAGTTGTTTATTATGACTATAAAGTTTAAATAGTTTATTTAAAATATTGATTTGTGGTGTCAAAGATATGATTATTAATCATTTTAGACCATGTTTTATTTTTCAATTTGTTTTATTAGATTTTTAATTTTATTTTTTATTAGTGGAAGCTTATTTTTTATTAGTTTAACATTTTTAATAAAAAATTTTGTTTTTTTTATTGAATGAGAATTAATTTCATTTCAATCTTCTTCAATTGTTATAACTTTTTTATTTGATTGAATAAGTTTATTATTTATATCTTTTGTTCTTTTTATTTCTGCATTAGTAATTCTTTATAGAAAAGATTATATAAGTCATGAATTAAATTTAAATCGTTTTATTCTTCTGGTTTTGTTATTTGTCTTTTCAATAATAATACTAATTATTAGACCTAATTTAATTAGAATTTTATTAGGTTGAGATGGATTAGGGTTAGTTTCTTATTTATTAGTAATTTATTTTCAAAATGTGAAATCTTTTAATGCAGGGATAATTACAGCCCTTTCTAATCGAATCGGAGATGTTGCGTTATTAATAGCTATTGCTTGAATATTAAATTATGGGAGATGAAACTATATTTTTTACATTGAAATTATAAAAAATGATTTAGAGATAGAAATTATTGCTTTCTTAGTTGTTTTAGCTGCAATAACTAAAAGAGCTCAAATTCCTTTTTCTTCTTGGCTACCTGCGGCTATGGCTGCTCCTACCCCTGTTTCAGCCTTAGTTCATTCTTCAACTTTAGTTACAGCAGGGGTTTATTTATTAATCCGGTTTAATATTTTATTTGTTGAAACAATTTTTGGTAAAATTTTATTACTATTAGGAGGATTAACAATATTTATAGCAGGATTAGGGGCTAATTTTGAATTTGATTTAAAAAAAATTATTGCTTTGTCAACCCTTAGTCAATTAGGTTTAATAATAAGAATTTTAGCTATAGGGTTCCCTATTTTGGCTTTTTTTCATCTTTTAACACATGCTTTATTTAAAGCATTATTATTTATATGTGCAGGAGCTATCATTCATAATATAAAAAATTCTCAAGATATTCGGTTTATAGGTTCTTTATCATTAAGAATACCTTTTACAACTATATGTTTAAATGTTGCAAATTTAGCACTATGTGGTTTTCCTTTTTTAGCAGGATTTTATTCAAAGGATTTAATTTTAGAAATTACAAGTCTGTCTTTTATTAACATATTTTCTTATTTTTTATTCTTTTTTTCCACAGGATTAACAGTAAGATATTCATTTCGGTTGGTTTTCTATTCTCTTTCTGGGAGAATAAATTCATCAAGATCAATAAGAGTAAATGATGATATTTCTTGGATATCTCGTAGAATATTAATTTTATTATTTATAGCAGTTATTGGAGGGGCTTTACTAAGTTGATTAATTTTTCCTTCCCCTGATATAATTTGTTTAAGATTATTTATAAAAAATTTAACTTTATTAATTTGTTTAATTGGAGGAATAATTGGCTATTACCTTTCTAATGTATCTTTATATTTTAGAAATAAATCAATAAAAAATTATTGATTTAGTTATTTTAATAGAACAATATGATTTATGCCTTTTTTATCTACAACAAATTTAGTAAAGATACCATTAAATTTAGGGAATTATGTTGTTAAAAGATTTGATCAGGGGTGATCTGAATACTTTGGGGGTCAGCATTTATATCGATTAATAATGTATTTTTCTATATTTACACAATTTTTACAAACAAATAATTTAAAAATTTATTTATTAACATTTGTTTTCTGAGTAATTTTTTTGGTTTGTTTTATATTTTTATAAATTCAAATAGCTTATAAACTAGAGCGTTACACTGAAGATGTAAAAGAAATTCTTGAATTTTTGAATAGTTAATAATTAAAAATAGTAAATTTATAAAGAAGAAAAGTTTCTTTTTTTTACAGTGAAAATGTAATGTTTTTATTAAACTATATAAATTTAAAGAAAAATTAATAGAGTTTAACTATTAAGAAAAAAAGTTAGCAGCTTTTTCCTGAACCTCAAATTTCGCTTAATTAGGTAAATTACCAGTTCTATCATTAACAGTGATAAGCCTCTTTTTTGGCTTTAATTAAAGAATAAGGATGCATTAAGCACCTAAAATTAGGTCGAAACTAATGGCAATTTATCGCTTCGTATTCTATATAAAGTTTATAAATATATAAATCAAGATAAATTGAATTTTTCAATACTTTTTGATTGCAAATCAAATGTTATAATTAACTATAATCCTATTAATAAAAAATTAATTTATTCAATTTAAAGCCCCTTGATTTCATTCATGGTATAATCCAATTAAAAGAATAATAATAAATAAGATTCTAGTAATAACTCAATAAATTAAATTAGAAAATTTCAAAATTATAATTATAGGCATAATTAAAGTAATTTCTACATCAAAAATAAGAAAAATAATAGCAATTAAAAAAAATTGAATAGAAAAAGGTAATCGGGAGGAATTTAATGGATCAAATCCACATTCAAATGGAGATATTTTTTCTCGGTCTAAAATAGTTTTTTTGGACAATAAAGAAGCTAAAATTATAACAATTATAGCAATAATTAAAATTATTGAAGTCAATAAAAATAAAATAAAAATTATTTATACTAAAATTTTTAGACCTCATAATTGGAAGTTATGTATACTTTTATACTATATAAATTAATTTTTTATCTACCTCATCAATAGATAGAAATATAAAGAAATAATCAAACTACATCTACAAAATGTCAGTACCATGCAGCAGCTTCAAATCCAAAATGATGATGTTGAGAAAAATGAAAATTAATATGTCGAATTAAACAAATTAATAAAAAAGTTGTTCCGATTAATACATGAAGTCCATGAAAACCTGTTGCAACATAAAAAATAGATCCATAAACAGTATCTGCAATTGTAAAAGGTGCTTCAATATATTCGTAAGCTTGAAGTATAGAAAAATAAATTCCCAATAAAATAGTAAAAAATAATCCTTGAGTTGTTTGTGAATGATTTCCTTCTATTAGACCATGATGAGCTCATGTTACCGTAATTCCAGAGGATAGTAAAATAGCTGTATTTAATAAAGGAATTTGAAAAGGATTAAAAGCTAAAATTCCTATTGGAGGTCACAATCTCCCTAATTCAATAGTAGGTGAAAGGCTACTATGGAAAAAAGTTCAAAAGAATCTAATAAAAAAGAAAATTTCTGATAGAATAAAAAGGATTATTCCTCACCGTAATCCTAAAGTTACAGCATAAGTGTGCAACCCTTGAAAGGTTCCTTCTCGAGACACATCTCGTCATCATTGAAATATAGTTAAAATAATAATTAAATTTCCTAGTATAAATAAACTGTTATCATATTGATGAAATCATTTAATTAGTCCTGAAACAGTTGTAAAAGTTCCAATTGCTCCTGTTAAAGGTCAAGGGCTATAGTTTACTAAATGAAAAGTATGATTTGCATGTGTTGTCATTATATAAAATTAAATTACTTCACTAGAATAAAGAGTTCTTAGAATTGCAAAAACGTAAGATTGAATGATAGCTACGGCAAATTCAAGTATAAGAAGTATAATTTGTCCAAAAATTAATAGAGAAATAAATATGATTGATAAAGAATTTCCTGTATTTCCTAATAAGGTTAAAAGCAGATGACCTGCAATTATATTAGCTGTTAATCGAACAGCAAGAGTGCCAGGTCGAATTATATTTCTGACAGTTTCAATACAAACTATAAAAGGTATTAAAGCTGCAGGAGTTCCTTGAGGAACTAAATGAGCAAATATATGTTGGGTATGGTTTAATCATCCAAAAATTATAAAAGTTAATCATATTGGTAAAGCTAATGAAAGAGTTAAAGTTAAATGACTTGTTCTTGTAAAAATATAAGGAAACAAACCTAAAAAATTATTAAATAAAATTAAGCTAAAAAGAGAAATAAAAATAAAGGTTCTACCATTAGGGCTTTGAGGACCTAATAAAGTTTTAAATTCACTATGAAGTAAAAAGATAATATTATTTCAAATTAAATTAAATCGAGATTGAAAAAATCAGTAAGAACATGGAATAATAGATAAACCAATAAAAGTTCTAATTCAGTTAATAGAAAAATTAAAAATAGTAGTAGAAGGATCAAAAATCGAAAATAAATTTGTTATCATTTTCAATTTAGGTTAATCTTATTATTTAAAGCTTTTTTTTCTAAAGGTTGAGAATTATTTTTAATAAAAAAACAATAATAATTTAAAATATTGAATAAAATTATAATAAATACAAAAAATACAAAAAGAATTAATCATCTAATAGGGGCTATTTGAGGAATTAAAAAATATTAAATAGACTAATAATTTTAGTTTGACATACTAATGTTATAAAATTAACTAATTTTTTTCATTAGAAGCAGGTATTAAACTACTATAAAATGGTTTAAGAGACCAGTACTTATTTTCAGTCATCTAATGAAAATTAATTTATATTAGAGATTCATTTAATAAAATAATTTGTAGGTACGCTTTCAATTACAATAGGTATAAAACTATGATTTGCCCCACAAATTTCAGAACATTGTCCAAAAAATAACCCAGGACGATTTATTAAAAAATTTGTTTGATTTAAACGTCCTGGCATTGCGTCAATTTTAATCCCTAAAGCAGGAACAGTTCAAGAATGTAAAACATCTGCTGCAGAAACCAGAATACGAATTTGATTATTTATTGGTAAAATTAAGCGATTATCAACGTCTAATAGACGAAACCCATTAGTAGGGAGTTCATTTAAAGGAGTCATGTATGAGTCAAATTCAATATTTAAAAAATCTGAATATTCATAACTTCAATATCACTGATGACCAATAGTTTTTAAAGAAATTGCAGGGTCATTAATTTCATCTAATAGATATAATAAACGAAGAGAAGGTAATGCAATAAATATTAAAACAATAGCAGGTAAAATTGTTCAAATAACTTCAACTGTTTGTCCATGTAAAAGAAACCGATTTGTGAATTTATTAAAAAATATTATTGTTATAAGATATCCCACTAAAATTGTAATTATAATTAAAATTAATAAAGTATGATCATAGAAAAAATTTAATTGTTCTATTAAAGGAGATGCTCTATCTTGTAAACCTAAATTTAATCATGTTGCCATTAATTCTAAAAAAAGCATTTTTACTTTATATATGAAGCTTAAATTCATTGCACTAATCTGCCATATTAGAAATTAAATAGTTTAATTAGTTAATAAAGGTAATTCATTATAACTATGTTCAGCAGGAGGAAGAGATTGATATCATTCAATGGAAGAATTTAAGTGAACTGGAAATAAAGGTAAACGATTAGTTGTTATTCTTTCTCAAATAATAAATAGAAAAAAAAGAGTCCCAAAAAGAGAAATTGTAGATCCAATGGTTGAAATTACATTTCAAGAAGTATAGGCATCTGGATAGTCTGAGTAACGACGAGGTATTCCAGCTAATCCTAAGAAATGTTGTGGGAAAAAAGTTAAATTGACCCCAATAAATATAACAATAAATTGGGCCTTTAATCATTCATCATTTAAGATTAACCCTGTTAAAAGAGTATATCAATGAATAAACCCCGCTATAATAGCAAATACTGCTCCTATAGAAAGAACATAATGAAAATGAGCAACAACATAATAAGTATCGTGTAGTATAATATCAATTGAAGAATTTGCTAAAACTACTCCTGTTAGTCCCCCAACAGTAAATAAAAAGACAAATCCTAAAGCTCATAATAAAGCTGGGGAAAGATTAAACTGAGTACCATGTAAAGTAGCCAATCAGCTAAAAATTTTAATTCCTGTTGGTACTGCAATAATTATAGTAGCAGATGTAAAATAAGCACGAGTATCAACATCTATACCAACTGTAAATATATGATGAGCTCAAACAATAAAACCTAAAAGACCAATAGCAAGTATTGCATAAATTATTCCTAAAGCCCCAAAAGTTTCCTTTTTTCCTCTTTCTTGACTAATAATATGTGAAATTATTCCAAATCCTGGTAAAATTAAAATATAAACTTCAGGGTGACCAAAAAATCAAAACAAATGCTGATATAAAATAGGATCTCCCCCACCAGCAGGATCAAAAAAAGAAGTATTTAAATTACGATCTGTTAAAAGTATAGTAATAGCGCCAGCTAAAACAGGTAAAGAAAGTAATAATAAAATAGCTGTAATTACAACTGATCATACAAATAAAGGCATTCGGTCTAAAGTGATTCCTCTAGATCGTATATTAATTACAGTTGTAATAAAATTTACAGCTCCTAAAATCGATGAAATCCCCGCTAGATGAAGAGAAAAAATAGCTAAATCAACTGATGCCCCAGTATGAGCAATTCTAGAAGATAGAGGAGGATAAACAGTTCACCCAGTTCCTGCTCCGCTTTCAACAATAGAACTTGAAAGGAGAAGAGTTAAAGAAGGAGGTAAAAGTCAAAAACTTATATTATTTATTCGAGGAAAAGCCATATCAGGTGCTCCTAATATTAAAGGAACTAATCAATTTCCAAAACCTCCAATTAAAATAGGTATAACTATAAAAAAAATTATAATAAATGCATGTGCAGTAACAATTACATTATAAATTTGGTCATCTTCAATTATTGAACCAGGGTGGCCTAGTTCAGCTCGAATAAGGATACTAAGGGAAGTACCCACTATTCCAGATCAAGCTCCAAAAATAAAGTATAATGTCCCAATATTTTTATGATTTGTAGAAAATAGTCATTGTTGCAATTTTAGATTAAATGGCTGAAATATAGGTAATAGACTGTAAATCTATTTATAAGACAATTGTCTTTTTAATCAATAACTTTATAGTCAAATAATGATATTAGACTGCAATTCTAAAGGAGTATAGAAAATATACTAAAGTTTAAAAGACTTTTCTTATATTTATAGCTTTGAAGGCTATTAGTTTATTTAACTTAAAACTTTATTTAAATAGTATAAAAAAATAAAGTAATTAAAAATAACCCTCTAACAGAAAAAAAATTAAATATTAAACAATAAAAGAAATTTTTAGAATAAAAATTTTTTTTAAAGTTTCAATTAATTTCATTATGATTTAGTATAAAAGCACTATAACAAATTCGCAAATAAAAAAATAAAGTAATTAAAGTAAAAATTACTATTATTAATAAGATAAAAACTAGTTCTATTTCTAATAGGGATTGAATAATTAATCATTTAGGAAAAAATCCCAAAAAAGGAGGTAATCCTCCTAAAGATAAAAAAGGAATAAAAATTAAAAATTTTTCTATTACATTAAATTTAAAAAAAGAAAATAATTGTATTAAATTAAAAATTTTAAAATTATTAAGTAAAAAAATAATTGTAATAGATAAAAATCTATAAAAACTAAAATAAGTTAATCATAAATTTTCAGAATATAGTATCCCTGCAATTATTCAACCTAAATGATTAATAGAAGAAAAAGCTATCAATTTTCGTATAGATGTTTGATTTAATCCCGTTAATGACCCAAAAATAATTGAACAAAAAATAATAAAAAATAAGAAAGTTGAATTTATACAATAAGAAATTAGTATTAAGGGAGCAATTTTTTGTCAAGTTATTAAAATTATACAATTATTTCAAGTTAAACCTTCTATTACACTTGGGAACCAAAAATGAAAAGGAGCTGCCCCTCTTTTTAAAAAAAGGGTGGAAGAAATTAGTAAAGAAGAAAAAATTAAAAAATTATTTCTTATTCAATTATTAAGCATAAAAAATATAATAATAGAAAATAATAAAATTGATGAAGCTAAAGCTTGCGTTAAAAAATATTTTAAAGAGGCTTCAGCTGAAAATAAATTATTGTTACCAATTATTAAGGGAATAAAAGATAATAAATTAATTTCTAAACCTATTCAAGCCCCAAATCAAGAAGAAGAAGAAATAGTTAGTAAAGAACCTCTAATAAGGGAAATTAGAAATAATCTTTTATAAGAATTTTTTACAATTAAAAAAAAAAGGATTAAAACCTTTATAAGTGGGGTATGAACCCAATAGCTTTATTAGCTTATCTTTTTAATATATTTTGGTGTAAGATGCACAAAAGTTTTTGATACTTTTAGAAATAGTTTAATTCTATTAAATATAATGAAGATAATTTAAAAATTATATAATTTACCCTATCAAGATAATCCTTTTATCAGGCAATTCATT